ATAACCATATCGTGGTCTCATTTTATAATACCTCGGGAGCTAATGAAACTATTTTAGTAAAATTGAACTGTCTCAATTCTCGGGCAATCGCACCAAAAACTCGAGTTCCTTTTGGATTTCCTTCTTGATCAATCACAACTGCAGCATTGTCATCATATCGTATTATCATACCGTTGTCACGTTTAAGTTCTTTACAAGTACGGACAATTACAGCTCTGACCACTTCTGATCTTTCTAGAGGCATGTTTGGGACTGCGTCTTTGATCACAGCAACAATAACGTCACCAATATGAGCATATCGACGATTGCTAGCTCCTATGATTCGAATACACATCAATTCTCGAGCCCCGCTGTTATCTGCTACATTCAAATGGGTTTGAGGTTGAATCATATCATTTTTTTTATCTGTTTTTACAATACAAAGGTCGAAGAAAAAAAGAAATATTGTTTGTCCAAAAAAAGAAACCTGCACCCGCTATTTTTTTTTTACCCAAGGCCTATTTCTTTTTTATCCCGAAATGATGAATTGAGCTCGTATAGGCATTTTGGACGCTGCTATTGAAATAGCCCTTCTAGCTATATTTTCTGTTACTCCACCCATTTCATAAAGGATTCGACCTGGTTTAACAACAGCTACCCAATATTCGGGAGAGCCTTTACCTGAACCCATACGTGTTTCTGCGGGTCTTACTGTAACTGGTTTATCTGGAAATATGCGGACCCATATTTTTCCACCACGACGTGCATTTCGTGTCATTGCTCGTCGACCTGCTTCTATTTGTCTAGATGTGATCCAAGCGGGTTCAAGTGCCTGAAGAGCGTATTTACCAAAACAAATATGATTACCTCGATAAGATATTCCCTTCATTCTTCCTCTATGTTGTTTACGGAATCTGGTTCTTTTGGGGTTATAGTTGATGGTTTGTTTTGAATTCCATCTCTACTACAGAACCGGACGTGAGAGTTTCTTCTCATCCAGCTCCTCGCGAATAAAATGAATTCAAATTAAAGATTTTGAATTCAGATATAATATAATTTGAATTAAGATATACATGTATTTAATAAATAATATACTGAATCTTGGATTTCATTTAATCTAGATCAAATCTATTATTAATTTGTATATCTTGTTTGTATAGATAACTAAATATATAAATAACTATTTTTTTCTTATATTTATATATATGGTTTTTAGAATGTTAAAACGAATCTTTCTTTTGTTTTACTCTTTATCGTATTGGATTGACCCAAATTTAGCAATCCAAGAAAATCAATAAAATAAAGTTTTCGCGGGCGAATATTTACTCTTTCAATTTATATTTCAGTTCTATCATTAGTTCATAACTTTTCCGAATAGATAAATTGGTCTCTGGTCGGTTCCGCCATCCCGATCAATGAATCATTCGAATTCATTTTCACTAGAATCTTTTGAATTCACAGGTTCCATCGTTCCCATCGCTTCTTACTTTATGGTTAGGTCTCAATTCTACAATGGAGCTATTAGTTCTTGAGTCAATATTCTTAGTCTTTATTGGCTCGAAGCTCTTTATTTTTTGTTCGATGAGTAGATCCATTTAATGATGAATCCGTATTGATGCTTTATTACACAGCTTTTTTCTGAGATGACTCATAGACCTTACATATTGGAATTATATATCATCAATATTCTTTTTCTTTCTTTCTCTCATCCTTCCATTTATCCATACCCTTTTTTTTTATTTCGATTGACAACTTAGAAGCAGATTTTTTTAATAAAAAAAGATTTCAGTTGCTACAACAATATGAACAATATATCATATCTTGACTGGTTCTTTGGATCCAGATAATACGAAGTGATGAGTTGGTTATTACTTCTATAGTTATTTGTTTATACTATGGGGCTGGTTTTTTATACTAACCCTCAAAAAACCAACGAGTCACACACTAAGCATAGCAATTTTATCAAAAGATTAATTGAATTTTTATTCAACCCTATAGAATTATAATTTTTCATTTTTTTTATTGAACAGAAAAGAAAAAGAAGAAACGAATTTATCATTTTTTGTTCCATCGCTGGATAGAATGGAAAGGCAAATAAAGGTTTATTATTCCCCGTCTATAAATATCCAAATTTTGATGCCTAATACCCCATAGATCGTTCGAACTGTATAGGAACAATAATCAATTTTAGCTCGAATGGTTTGTAGTGGAACCCTACCCTCTCTGATCCATTCAACACGCGCAATTTCTTTTCCGTCAATACGTCCTGCAATTTGCACTTGAATTCCTTTTGTATCTGCTTGTTCAGTTAATTCTATAGCCTTTTTCATTGCTTTGCGAAAAGAAACTCGATTTTTTAATTGGCCGGCTATAAATTCTGCAAGAATATTAGGGTTTCCATAAGGCTTTTCAATTCGTGTGATAGCAATGTTAAGTTTTCTATTTACAAAATTAAATTCTTTTTGTAAATTCATCTGTAATTCTTCGATTCCTCGGGGTCGGCTTTCAATTAATATTTTTG